ATAAATAAGCTTAACACAAAAGCGGAAAAAGAAATAATAATAACCTGGTCCCGCGCATCTACCATTATACCCATAATGGTCGGCCACACTATTGCTATCCATACTGGAAAGGAACATTTACCTATTTATATAACGGATCGTATGGTAGGACACAAATTAGGAGAATTCGCACCTACTTTAAATTTCCGAGGACATGCAAAAAGCGATAATAGATCGCGTCGTTAAAATTAAAAAACGTATATAAATATAAATAATAATAAATATATACGAAGACCAATATAATATAATTATAATATTATAATATATATATATACTAATAATATAATTAATTGATTAGTAGGAGGCGAACTTTATGACAAAAGAAGTATACGCTTTAGGTCAACATATATCTATGTCTGCTCACAAAGCGCGAAGAGTTATTGATCAAATTCGTGGGCGTTCCTACGAAGAAACACTTATGATATTAGAACTCATGCCTTATCGAGCATGTTATCCCATTTTTAAATTAGTTTATTCTGCAGCAGCAAATGCGAGTATCAATATGGGTTCGAATGAAGCAAATTTAGTCATTAGTAAAGCTGAAGTAAATCAAGGTACTATCGTGAAGAGATTAAAACCTCGAGCTCGAGGGCGTAGTTTTGCGATACAAAAACCTACCTGCCATATAACTATTGTAATGAAAGATATATCCTTAGGTGGATATATAGATACCGACTCTATTACATGGTCAAAAAAACCTAAACGGAAAAAAAAGGATACAACTATGTCGTATTATGATATGTATAGTAATGGGGGAAGATGGGACAAAAAATAAATCCAATTGGTTTTAGACTTGGTACAACCCAAGGTCATCATTCCCTTTGGTTCGCACAACCAAAAAATTATTCTGAGGGTCTGCAAGAAGATCAAAAAATAAGAAATTATATCAAGAATTATGTACAAAAAAATACGAAAACGTCTTCTGGCGTCGAGGGAATTGCGCGTATAGAGATTCAAAAAAGAATCGACCTTATCCAAATAATAATCTATATGGGATTTCCAAAAATATTAATTGAAAGTCGACCCCGAGGAATCGAAGAATTACAGATGAATTTACAAAAAGAATTTAATTCTGTAAATAGAAAACTTAACATTGCTATCGCACGAATTGAAAAGCCTTATGGAAACCCTAATATTCTTGCAGAATTTATAGCCGGCCAATTAAAAAATAGAGTTTCTTTTCGCAAAGCAATGAAAAAGGCTATAGAATTAACTGAACAAGCAGATACAAAAGGAATTCAAGTGCAAATTGCAGGACGTATCGACGGAAAAGAAATTGCGCGTGTTGAATGGATCAGAGAAGGTAGGGTTCCACTACAAACCATTCGAGCTAAAATTGATTATTGTTCCTATACAGTTCGAACAATCTATGGGGTATTAGGCATCAAAATTTGGATATTTATCGAGGGGGAATAATAAACCTTATTTCCCTTTTTATTCTATCCAGCAATGGGACAAAAAAAATTCGTTTCTTCTTTTCTGTTCAATAAAAAAAATGAACAATTATAAATTATAATTCTATAGGGTTTAATAAAAATTAAATTAATCTTTTGATAAAATTGCTATGCTTAGTGTGTGACTCGTTGGTTTTTTGAGGGTTAGTATAAAAACCAGCCCCATAGTATAGTATAAACAAATAACTATAGAAGTAATAACCAACTCATCACTTCGTATTATCTGGATCCAAAGAACCAGTCAAGATATGATATATTGTTCATATTGTTGTAGCAACTGAAATCTTTTTTATTAGTTATTAAATAAAATTAAAAAATCTGCTTCTAAATTGTTAATAATAAAAAAAGAAAGGGTATGGATAAATGGAAGGATGAGAGGAAGAAAGAAAATATTGATGATATATAATTCCAATATGTAAGGTCTATGAGTCATCTCATAAAAAATCTGTGTAATAAAGCATCAATACGGATTCATCATTAAATGGATCTGCTCATCGAACAAAAAATAAAGAGCTTCGAGCCAATAAAGACTAAGAATATTGACTCAAGAACTAATAGCTCCATTGTAGAATTCAGACCTAACCATTAAATAAGAAGCGATGGGAACGACGGAACCTGTGAATTCAAAAGATTCTATGAAAATGAATTTGAATGATTCATTGATCGGGATGGCGGAACCGACCAGAGACCAATTCATCTATTCGGAAAAGTTATGAACGAATGATAGAACTGAAATAGAAATGGAAAGAGTAAATATTCGCCCGCGAAAACTTTATTTTCTTGGATTGCTAAATTTGGGTCAATCCAATACGATAAAGAGTAAAACAAAAAAAAGATTCCTTTTAACATTCTAATATCGATAAATAGAAGAAAAAATAGTTTAATTATAGTTATTAATATTAATATCGATAAATAGTTATAGTTATTAATATATATATTTAATTCATTATTATTATTATATATATCTATACAAACAAAATAGACAAATCCAGATATACAAATTAGTA